AGCTAAGGTTTCGTATGTGTTATATCCTTTCGATCGAGCGAAAACTTCTAAGGAAGGCCATCATTCCCCTTTAAAAAAAGTAAAAAAAAAAAAGAAAAACAAGTATTCTGAAGCTAAATGCTCTTGGATGGGCAGGGGGAGAAACCCTTTTTTTTTCTCTTTTATTTATATTTTTTGTAGTCTATCACTTTGAGGTCATGAGAACCTTGTGAATTGATATAAATTATAGCATGCATCTCTGAGAAGAGTGGCACGGCCAAACATCATCCCAGAAGCGAATCGGCTTACCATTGCCCAATCAAAGTCTAGCCCAAGTTCTGCCTGAAAGTTTCTTTGTACCAAATAATACCTTTCTAGATGCAGGATATTTTTTAGGTGGGTTGGTCAATCCATTTTTTCCATTGGAGAGGTACTTAGCAGCGAAATATGAGCACCATGGCTTTTTCTTTTCCTTTGGAAATCTCCATAGCCACTTCATAAGAAGGGCTGGCTTGGTTAAAGTCCACCTCCTTCGTTAAGGTGATTGAAAAAATCCAGACCATAAACAAGATTTCATTTTTTGTATGGGATGTTAATTTTTTTAATCAGTTTACTATCAATAAACCATGTGTTAGGTTCTCGTTGCGGGAGATCTTGGAACGTGCCCGTCGTGTGAATGCGCATACAAATAGGGTCACTATTCGCCTACTACTAAACTCATAAGAAATCCATTTAGAACACATAAAAATCAGTAAAGCAAGGGGAGAGCTCATGCTTTGAGTTTGCTGACTTGATCAATCGAAAAGGCCTGACACTTCGACAGTAACTCACTACCCTTTCAGATAGAGAGATCCTTTATCTAGAGCTAGAGATAGGCCCAAAGTCTTGTGTATGATGGTCGTAGATGGTGTGGTCTCAAGGGTTACCCCAGACCACTCCCTGCTCGAGGAACGTAGTAACTCGACTAAAGGAGAGGCATTTAGATCATGCATGGATGAGAGACCCTTGCTTGAGGGCATGAAGGAATTCACAAGAGAATCAGGGGCAACTGTCAGCAAATCAAATAAGGGGTACCCAGCTCTCTTAAGTTAAGGAAGTTCGTGACCTAATAGGAGTGACTGTAGTCAAGCAAGCAGAAGGTTACAGGCAAGCGGGGTAGTGTACTTTTATCCGCAAAGAATGGGATTGATGCTAAGCTAAGGAATCCCCTACTAATCGAAAGAGGGGATTCAAAAGTGTCTATTCTATATTCCAAGGTGCGAAGGGTCGATGTAATTGAGAAAGAAGCGCTCTAGCTCTCACTTGAAGTACAGGAAGGATAATGACTCGAGCTTTTCCGAATGAAAGGCGATAGGGGACGTACCCTAAGGAAGCAAGAAGGGAGGATTTTCTTTATCACTAGTCCTTGATCCGCCCCCTCGTCGACTAGCTTAACTTGCCGAACCTCCTTTCTTGAAGGCGCGCTTTGCTTTCAAGGCAGCTCGACCTTCAGGAAAGAATTCTTTGCTTTATCTCCTTCGCTACTAAAGGCGAGTTTCCGGTCTTAGCTGAATGTTCTTTCCTCCCTTGCCTACAGCGGCTCTCTCTATCTTTCATGGGGTAATCCTCCCTACTGGGAAGCCACTTTCTGATCCGCCAGCAAGCCTTCACCTCCTCTCGCTATCGGTCAAGCTGCACGCAATCCACAACAACAAGAGAAAGGCCAGTCACAGAACACAAACCCAATCCAGTCGGAGAACCCACCCATGCATTCAATTAGAAAAACCTTCCTTCATGTAGGTGCGGTCGAGCGGAAAAAGCCCAAGAGCTCCCCGCGTGGGGACCACCTACACAGGCATACAGCTGCGCACCAGACGGGTTAACAAAGAGCGCCTGTACACAACATAACAAAGCTTAATCTCCGTCTCAATAGACGGGCAGTTCCATATCGAAATCGATAGCCGGAGAATGGCCCAATGGTTTCTTCCACCTCGGTCGGCGAAAGGTTATTCACAATGTTAATAATCTCCTCCTCAGCAGATAGTCTGACTTCGTTGTCGGCTTGGATCGTAACGATGCTTCCTTTGTAGCGGAATTTCAAACACTGATGATATGTAGAAGAGATTGCCCCAGCTTGATGAGTCTCCCCAAAAATTGATTGAAGGTTGCCTTGATATCTAGGACATGGAACTCTGTCATAAGGCTGAGTGGACTCACTTGAAGATCAAGGGTAAACTTGCCCCTTGCAGCTCTCTTCGAAAGAGAGTATGCTCTTATTGATGCAGACGATGGAGTAAGGAGAGATTCTTTCAAGCCGAGAGTTTGGACAGTTGAAAAAGAAAGGGCACCCTCTTTAGAAGAGTTTGATCACCAAAGAGGTTTTTTCAACTATTCATTGAAAGGGGGAGCTTTACCCGCTAAAGACTTAGAACTCGAGGGGAGACGAATGCTAAGATGAAGGCCAGTCTCGGGAATCAGACTCGGGAAGAATAGGATTTTTTTCCTTGGGACTTTGCCACCCATAACATAAATAGAAGAGGAAGCTTCTGCCCTTTTTCCTTCTTTTGAGTCTACGCACTTTTGCTTAGTATGTTGTTTATATGCTTGTTAATTTAGTTTAATGGATCTTCTCATAGGTAGCTGCCTGTAATTAGCGACCTTCCTCTTTTTTACAAGCATGAGTAGGACTTCTAGTGTTGGGAAAGTCATCCTTTCCTTGACATAAGCTCTAGTTTCTCTCTGTTATGGCATTCCCATATGCTTTATAATTCCTATATGTTTCTATATTTGAGGTAGTATTCTTCTAGAGAAGGAAGAAAAGCCATCAGCCCAGGGATACTCTGTAGACCGTTAGACTCGTGCTTCTGTTGGCTGTTGGGAAGTACTTCGTTTCACTTCTCAAAACATAGGAGAGAAGCCAGTGACCGTAGGAGAGCTTTTTGCCCCTTCCTTGGTTCTTGGTCTATTCCGATGAATAAGACCGAATCGAGTGCATATTTATTCCGATTGCTTCCTTCCTTCGTATTCAATTCGTATCTCGAAAATCTTTTGTTAAAAGTTACCGATCTTGGCTAACATACGGATACTGAACTTCGTTACGTAACGAGTGACAATGGTTCACAGCCCGAGGGCTAATTCAAGTTCCTCTTTCTGTGGAATAACCGGTGCAAGTCTTTTCTGTTACAGTAAGAGCTGTCGAGAAAATAGAAGATCTGGTCCTATCCGTTGCTGGTGTTGAAGGAAGTTAATCAGAATAAGCTGTTTTCAAATTCAAATGGGTTGCAACAACTAATAATAACAACTTATTTTATTCTTAAAAAATAGGTTGCTTTTCTTTTTTTTAGAATAGGTTGTTTTCGAATAAGCTCTTTGAAAGATAACTGAATGCGCTTAGTCCCTTGGGGGATTGGTCTGCATTCAGGGGCTCTTTTGAGCACTTTTGAGGAAGTGAAGACGAATAGTCGACTTTGCCTGCTTGACGGCTTTACGGATAAGGAATTCCTTATCAACAAATTGCGTCAATAAGAGAATCGATAAAGAGAATGCTCTCCCACAACCCCTTTTTTCACGGTTTAGGCGGCGAGCGAAAATCAACTCACTTTTGCTCCTCTCCCAAAGGTCTCTGCCCTTCCATCCCTTGGATCGACGAGAGTGCGCCTAGCCAGGAGTGTGGTTGGTGTCACCTCCCGTGCGCTAGCTGTGCCGGATGTTTATTCGCCCACTCCTTCACAGAGCGATGACTAACAGCCGGGGATTCTTTTAGTAGAGCCTGAAAGTAGCGCTTGGCTCGATTCCAACCACGGACGGAGATACATTTCATCCATATCGCGGGCCTCACATGGACAAAATTCCGCTCTTCTTGCTCCACCAATAAGAAAACATCAAGAGCTTCCTCGTTCGTACTCAATCAGTAGATCAATGATTCGAATGCGCATCCCTATCCAGTCAATAAAGAAAGATTAGGTTCGCGCTTCACTTCATATTTGAAAAATCTAAATAAAAACGAAGAAATCTCGTTGTCGCGGGCAGGCCTCTTTACCATCTTTCTACTCGAGACACGAGTAGAAAGAAAGAGAGTAATAAAACATGGTCAGTTCATCTGGATCGTTTCATCGAGCAGGGTGGGCGACCCTTCTTGCTTGCTTGGCCGTCAAAGAGAGGTGCGGAATTGGCAACACTATCGGAGTTGCTAGCAGATCGAAATCGGAGGGAATCAGTGCCAATCAGTCACAACAACAGCCAGCCTTGGAATAAGATCAGTCATTCCAGCAAACGTAGGCTTGAAAGCCGGAGTGCGTCAGGTTTTCGAGTCGATCCATATCCAATAGCTTGATTGGTCGAATGACCAGGAGGGGCTTGCTAAAAGCCATTCACCGCCTTTGGAAAAGGATTCTCGCGTCCCCTTTCCTTCCTAAAATCTGCCTCCAGCAAGACGCCAAAAGCCGTATAGTGCAGGAGCCCTGACGTGAACGGACGTTTTCTTTGTCTAAAAACCGGAGACATCGCACCTGCAGTGTCTCAATCTCCTCATCAAAAAAATCGGAAGTTGGGAGCGTTCTCTTTCTCCCTCTTTGTGCTTGAGCTGACTCATCCTCACAAAATATCTTGGTGAGAAACTCCTGCTCTGAATGGGTAAAGGAGGTGAGCTTGGAGATTGACTGGGAAGAAAGCGAAAACCTGGGTCGGCTGAGACACTTGGACTTGAGGGGAACCCCATAATCTGCTTAGGAACCGCTCATTCTTCTTACTCCCGCTCCTCGTCGGAAGGAAGTTTCTGTTGATTCACCAGCGTGAAGATAAGTAGATGTGGCCCAGGGTTCTTCGGAAACCATTGATCGAGTAGTTTATCCGGTTCCATTTGATCCATCAGTGGTTGATCTTCTAGGTGAAAGAGCTCCTATTCTAGCTTCTACTCCCACGGGAGGGGGCAGTCAATTCACTCAGTGGGCGAGCTTTCCCGGGTCGGGAGAGTCCTGTTTCATAGGTAGGGGTGAAGTAGACTCTGAGTCAAACAAAGAAAAGAAGCGTCGCTTTGCTTTAGCCTGGTTATTAGCTTACTTACTAAAGGACGTAGCTCCACTGGAAATTCTCTACCCTTGCTCGCCTGCTTGAGTTCAAGATTGAGTTTCAGAATCAAAAGAATCAATAGAAAGAAAAGTGCTTACTGTAGCCGTAACTTTCACTGTCTATTAATCTAGCTAGCTATCCAGCTTAGTCTGCCTTCTACTCTTTCTTAGCCTAACTTCCTCTGTTGAGGGATAGGAATGAATCTAAACTACTTAAGAATCTACTTTAAGGTCAATCACAAAGAGAAATTATTAAATAAAGTCTCTGGCTCAGCTTTATCAGATTGGGGAATATAAAGTACTTCCTCCCCTGTCCTTTCTTCATCTCAACTACTAGGATTGGAAGACTTCCACATCAAGTGGAGAGTATAGAACAAAAAAAAGTGGATGTCGGTACCAAAGTTGCTGATTAAGCTGTTACTGCGGTTCTTTATTTTATATAGGATCAAACTCTTCTTTTGACTATGATTGGGCCTATAACGAAAGTGGTAGAACCTCGTGAACCAGGCGTACTACTTCTTTTTTCCTTTCTTCTCTTATGATATTTCTAGGGGAAGATGAAGAATGATGCTATAGCCTCTCACTTTTCCGCTATCCGCCTTCTTGTGATAGGGAGATGAGGGATGCAGACATTGATTACATACTAGTTTTTCAGACCTTCTGCTGAAAGCCTTCAAAATCCTCTTCTAGTCGCTTACCTACCTCGAGGAGTGACTCTTTTTCTTGTGTTTAGCTGAGGGAAGGAAGGTGTTATGGCCTGCCCGAGGAGGAGATTCAGTCCCTTTTTATGGCTGTGGAGAAGTGGACGAGGATCGCGGAGGTGTTCTCACTATGGTGATTCGGTGAAGAGGGCGTAAGCCTAGTGATTATTGTTGAGATCTTGTTGGTAGACCTCCACGATATGCGAATGTAGCTACTTCAGAGTATGTTCCCACTCCTAATCCTTCAACCACTACTGAGCATAAAACTCTATCTGTGTCTGAGGATGAGTACACTAAGTTCTTTCAGTATCAAGCAGCAAAGCTTTAATCTATTCCTACTGCATCATTCGCCCTACCTTTCTTTCTCTTTCCTATTGACATAGCAAAGTATGGTTCCAGCGAAACCCGTCTATTCATTCGTTTGTAGCTGAATTTCTCTTATTCTGGTAACATTCATTCCTGCTGTTTGTGAGTAGTCTTCCCGGTTTATCCTCTGTAATAAGAGGTAAGAGTAGTAGGAGCGATACCGTTGTAGCTAGAGTAGTCAATCAAATCCCTTTTTCGAGAAAGTGGTAATGAATGGTCTGTAGTAAGCAAACCCAGTAGTAGCTGTTATTAGTAATACCAGTCATTCCTCGGATGGGAAGGCGTAGGCGTAAAGTAAAAAGGCGGTGGGCTGGCTTAGACAGCAAGCAAGCGAGGAGATTCACCAAGCCGGTGTGACAGTATGAGTAGGGTAGACTAGCAGGCAAAGGAAGCTCGGATCTTTCCATCTCACTTCACTCCGATTGACCTAAGGAAAGGCATGAATAGATGAATAGGCTGCAGCTGTTGTTGGAGTATCATAGAATAAAGCAAATCCCCTAAAATAGAAGGGTTCGTCTTTCAGCTTCTTTGCTAGTCTTAGAGTCTAACACCCGGGTAGAAGAAAAGGAAGAAGTAATCGAAGAAGAGAATTAACTAACTATCCCGGATAACCTTTAAATTGCAAGGAGTCTTCTTAGCGGCCTTGAAGGAGTGAAAGAGAGAAGAAAGAGTAGCCGTTGTTGGTGTAAGCCTATCAGCTGTTGAATAAGCAGTGTTAGCACCAAAGAAGGATGGATGGGAGCTGCTGCTATAATATAAGAGTAGAGCGTTGAACTTTATTGATTTTACCCGATGCTCAAGTTCTGAGTGGGCGTAGGCGCACGTTCTCAAAGGTGGATTTGATAAGTGGATACAACCATGGTATTGGTTGGGTGGGGAGACGAATGGAAGACGGCCTTCAGCACAAAGGAGGGCCCGTATGAGTGGCTCGTGATGCCGTTCGGTCTCACCCATGCACGCACCGAGTACCTTTATGCAACTGATGAATGAGGTACTGAGACCATAGAGGGGGTAAATTCCGTATACCTGAATGATCTTTCTCTTTCCGGAGTGAGGAAGACCTAAACCGTAACTTGTGGGAATTTTTGGATAAAGTTGTATGTCAACTTGGAAAAGGGCGAGGGTGGTCTACGATCAGTTGGGAAACTCGTATACCGACGGGTTTGGTTGATCCCGGGAGGGATTGAAGATAGACCAGTCCAAGCAAGAAAGAGTAAGTGAGGCGGCTATGAAGGCGTCAGGAGGTACGAGAAATGTAAAAATGTCAACAGTAAGTTTCTACGAAATTGGAGTGGGATAGCGTCGGGTCTGGCTTTGTACTGGAGGAAGGAAGGGCACAAGGTAGCGTAGCTTCGAGCTACTGAAAAGACGCTTTACCTTTGTTTTTACCGGATTTTTCACAGTGATTTTTGAGGTGTGATCGTAGACCACCCTCGGGGAAGGCAATAGGAGGGGTGGAGGGCAGACCAGTGAAGTTTTAGAGCTCGAAGTTGGACGACGCTCAGCAAAATGACTCCACGTATGATCCAAAATTTCAATGGTGAGAGCACTGAAAAATGTTCAAAACTATCTATTGCCAAAGGATTCGTAGTGCACACGGACCATCAAGTACGGAGGTTCAACCAGTCTCAAGAGAAGTTGAACGCGAAAGAGTCAAAGTGGGTGTTCTTCCTTCCATCGTGCGTGATACGACATAAGGCAGGGAAGCGCAACGTCGTAGCAGATGCACTAAGTAGAAGGGCCATGCTACTGCAGTCTGTGGAAACCGTAGTGAACTACGGAGGAAGGTGGGGACGGATAATTTTAGGACTTTTGCGAGGCATGGAGGTTGAGCGGGAACCCGGGGAGATCGAAGTAGTGGACTACTTTAGATTAGAATGATGTTCTATTTTTGAAACCTGCATACTGAACTTTACGAGAGACCCTATTGAAAATGAAGGAGTTAGAGGGCGGAGCGGGGAGCTAAGACAAAACGTACCAATTGGTAGAGGAGAACTACTATTGGATTGGCCCGGGACATTGAAAGATTTGTTTAGTCGTGTCGTCTTTGTAAGGAATAAAAAGGTGGCAAGAGGTCTTTATTCCCAGGCTCGTAAACTCGCTCCTAGTTCTTCTCCCATTTTCGCCCACCAGATAAGGCGCATCCCTTCGCGGAGTCCTTCCTACCCAAGAAAGAAGAATAGAATGAGGGTTTACAGGGTGAGCTTCAGGCGAACTAAAGGGAGTAGATCACTAGCCAAGTGTTAACAGTCAAAAGTCCCGATGATGATTTAGGAATGAAGTGAGTCTGCTTGCCTGTCTAGTCGGAGATAGCCTTTTCAAAGTCAGGAGTGGCGGGATGCTAAAGAGAATGCTGCTGCTGCTTCTGAGTTCGCATGTGCCTCGGGAGAACCACTACATATAAATATGCCTCTATGCCATTAACTTCGCATCTCGAAAGATAAAAATCTAGAGAAAGAAAAATCCCCTTTTAAACGATAAGCGCTACGCCCCTCCTTGCCTAAGAGTTCTTGCTTCCTTAATAAATTACCTGCTGCTCTCCTTGCTGCTTTCCACTAAGGGTCTGAAAGAGTTGGATAAAGTTTCACTCTCGATGGCAAGGCTGGGGGAAGATCGAAACTTCTAAGAGGTGAACCTGTTTCCGGATTCCTTCTAGCGCTTAAGGTGCGTAGCGGATTGACTAAGAGATGGGGCATTACCGGTGTTGGGATACCTTTGAATATAACTCAACGTATAGAAAGGAAGAGGTTGGGGCTTCTCTCTAGATAGTGAGTGGTCGAAACTTTGGGATCTAATTCCATATCGACAAGCATATCATAAAGTCGGCCCTTTCGCGAGAACCTCTATACCCCGCCATAAAATGCGGCGCATAGCCATGAGACGGCGACGAGTAAGGGACAGGGAGGGGCAATTGCCAGCAATGCCTGGTAAACATGTAGAAAAGACAGTTGAGAAGGCCTTTAGGGGCGCTGTTTTCATCCAACTAGAAATATCGTAGGAGAAGCAAAAGAATGTAACATCCTTCCTTCTTCTTCTACCGTTCCTACTCAACCGATCTGCGACAGCATAAATATACTTTAACAGCGGATATGCGACCTTCATTCACTAGATGTAAAGAAACCATCCAAAGGGGGAAACCCGCATACCCACTTTTCCCCTCCCCCCCGCGATGCAGGGGGCCTCGCTGTCGCCTTTGGCTCGAGCTACTTTTGCTCCTGGAACGGATAGCCTGCTGCCCAAAATCAAGCCCTATCGTGTTTTTTAAGAAAACTGGGATGCAACTGCGGTCTGGCTCTTTTGCAGTCTTTTGCCTGTAAGGAACTCCCCACTTGGATGGAATGGTCTTGCCGGAACTAATTTGTAGGATGGATGCACCGGAGATGGCAGTAACCTATTCCTAAAGATGACCGTAGGAGTCAAGTCTCGCTAACGAGAGTATAGAGTCAGTCTAAATTGAACCTGGAATACTAGACATGCTACTCTCAACAAAGGAATGCAACTAGAGGGATCCGACCATCAATGTTCGTTCCGCCGGACCTATGGATAAAATGACTCGATACTCTGCTGCTACTGCTATTACTACTGATGAGTCCCTACTGAAGGAATTCTGTATTTATTCACTAGTCATCTCGTATCTTAGCTGAACGGTCACCGGCTTCGCGAGACCATTTCGGTCTACGCTGGAGACTGTCTCAGTCCCTCTGGCTAGGCTCTTTGGGCCGACAGTTTCTCGATCAACTAGATGACGCATTTGAACAAAGACAGAACGAATCCAATCCTTAATATACACAATTTTTACTGATGACCGTGTGGTGCAGACTCTATTTGAATGGGTATTCTTGTTACCCTAGTTGAATTACGCTCAGTCCTTCATCTTACTGACCTGTGCATATTCACTCAACCCAAGGCAGGAGATGACTTTGATTACCCGTTCCGCACCTGGATGACTGAATTTCATGCTTCAAAGCAGAGTTGAAACCCTAGCACCGAACCCTAGAAGTGAACTAGTAGAATTTAAAATAGGCTAATGAGTCCGCTGCACACTTTCTATATCCGTACCTCATGCCCCCAATCATTCGACTGATAGTTCCGATCCATGTACTGTGCCTCTGAACTTTGACTCCTGACTTGACTTCGGAATGAGATGAGGGAAAGAATCCATATCTATCTGAGACAGCTGAAAATGCGTACTTACTGAATCAAGTCATTTTCCATCGAGTGAGATCCCTTGCCTTATAGGTTCATTGAACTAGTTTCATTCCCGAAGATCACTGAACTACCTTAGGGGTTCACTCACTTGAAAGCGTCTTCGAGTTATCATCAAATAAATGCATGGGTTTTTTCATAGCTACTTTTTCTTCCCGTACAGAACGAGTTCCGTCCCTTTCGACATACGCCCTACCCCCTTCATGTTCCCGAGGTCAATTAAAGGATCCGTTCACCCTACCTGTCGAGATAGACACAGGTGGTAGTCTCATTACTAATGCCACTGGCAGGCGATCGGTTTAGTTCTGGATCATCTACGCCTCTGGTCCTTAAGAGTCTTTTCTACGCTACGATCTTTGATTAAAAAAAGCGAGATGCTTCCAAAAAATACAGTTTGATTTCATTGTTTTCATCAAGGTCCGTTGTTGTGACTGGAAGAATTGATTCAGAATCGGATGCCCTATCTTCCTTCCCCTTCTTCTGAGTGAGGACATATCCTAATGAATTAGACGACCTCGGAAGGAACCATTAGAGGAGAAGGGTGGTCGTAGATCAGGTGAGGAAGGTTACTGGCCCAATATGAAGGAAGACGTTGAAGATTATGTGAGTACCTGTTTTACCTGCCTGCAGGACAAGACTGAGAGATCTCATCCTGCAGGTCTACTCGAGCCTCTACCAATCCTGGAGCGACCGTGGGAAAGTCTTTCTTTCTTTGGATTTCATTGTGGGATTGCCAAAAGTGGGGGAGTATTGAAGCATCTTGGTTGTTGTGGATAGATTCTCAAAATAAATATGCTACATTCATTCCTGCTCTAGCCACTTGTTCAGCAGAGGAGACCATTCCCCTTTCTTCCTTGCGCCGAGTAGTTGTTTAATTAAATCAAATCTTCTCAAGCTAGGATTTGAAGCCAGGATGAGCGGATCTACCGTGTGAGGTCCTTTCCTATTCTTATACTAATATATGTAAGTTCCTTGCGCTTAGAACTAAAACGTGAGGCATGGTAATGGCGCATGTGTGATATGATATTGATCCAGTTTAGGCAGCTTCAGGAAAGCAGGAATGGACAAAATGTCTTCTGCTGCTATCTTATCTGCTAAAATGGACAAAATCTTCTTTTCTTCTCTATGTCACTAATCAGAGTCGGAGAGACCCGCGAGACTTTCTTTTCTCCCCGCAGGCTCTAGCGCAAGAGCAATGCGAACAGCTGATTCTCAAGCAAGAGCAAAGAGAACAGGGGATAATAGAACCGCCTATTCGATAGCATGAATCCCAGCAGCCTTTTTGTCCTACTCTTGGGGCATTATTAAAAGAAAAGAAGAGGAATTCCTCGCCGGCCGATCTAATTCCTCATATTCAACTCTCGCGTCCCTGTTCAGTCCTGGTATGTCCAGGATTCCCCTGGTATGCAAAGACTGATTGGAATGACTCTACTAATCAATAAGTACGAGGGATGAAAGAACGAACGATAGGGTTGAATAAACAATCCATGATCCAATGACCCTTTGAGGTACCGCAAAATACGTTTGACAGCCTCTAGTCAAAGAGGAAATCTTGTGGTCAAATCTAGTAATAGAGTGAGGGCCAGCAACCTCAATCTTAGAAAAAGAATATACTGCCAACAAAGACAATACCCATCGAAATGAAGAAAATAACTGGACTGAAACCAAATAAGACCGACATGATCATCTATAAAGAAAGTCGGCACACAGGACCGAGGAGTTGACCCCTTTAGAAATAGAAAACAAAAAGGGGTGCATCCTTTTATGCATCTTTTTCTGCTTTAGAGTCAAAAGGAACAGCAGAACTTTTCCATTCCCATTCCACTCAAGGAAACGTCCAATTCAATTCTTAACGGACAGATACTAAGCTAATTAGAAAAAACATACTTCCGACCTCGGGAAGCGGGGTAGTGATGCCGATTATTCATAACATAATTCAAGTCGGGAATTCCAGGCTGGGAGAAAAGATCTGCGAATCGGCTTTAGTTTAGGAGTTTCCCGGAAGCTGATCCGAGGGAGTTGAAGACTTTTAGGAGTTGGAGCTGCTCTGATCCGCCCGTTGGGGTTTCAGACTCGGCCAATACATCAGCTTAGTTAGGAGCTAAAGGATAATAGTGAAAACTAGAAGCTAGAAGACTAAGGCCTAGAGACTAGAGAAAGGGTGTTATAGTTATAGAAGAAGATGGCGCTTGTCTTTCTTTCAATAGTCAGATTACGCCTTTCCTCCACCACCAGCGACAACTAAGGCTTCACCCGCAATCGAGTTCTCGGTTTTACCTAGAAAAAAGAGAATAGAATCCCTTGAGTTAACCGTTGGAGAGGAATCAGAAATGGAACCTTTGGCGATATTCTCCCCCACACCCGTTCGGTAGTCTACTTCGGTTACAACACTCTTTCCCCTACGATCCGGGGCTAGCTTTGCTTGCTTCCCTCTTCCTCGGGAAAGACCTTGATTAAAAGTAAAGGAATAATAATTGGCGAATCGGCTTTCTTTGTCTACGAATAGGCTGCCCAAAATAGGGTCTTTCGGTCGAGCCAGCTTTCCTTTTCTAACCACCGCCTTTTTCTTTCTTTAAAGGAAAAAGATGAAATGCGCGAAAGAATAGAGAAGGAAAGAGGATGGCAGTAGCTCCGGTGCTATCCCATTGGCAGCCGGTAGCCGAGTCCGAGTCTTCATTTTCACTTCTTTATTTATGATGAGAGAGCTGACCCCGAATCCTGCTCTTCTTCCAGGAATCCGTCTTTGCAAGACTGACCCATAGATCAAACTCAGACTAGGGACTTAGATAATGCTTATTGCCTGCCCAAGGGTTAAAGATCAAATCAGAGTAAGAGGTGCCGGTAACACCTATAGGGCTCGCTAAATAAGTAGGAGAGAGAGTCCCATCCATCGAGGATAAGATCTGACCAAGCTTGACTTAGAACTCCTTATCTGACTCCTTGTACAAGCCGCATCATGGCTACCCTCCCCCTATCTCTTTGAATCATACGGACTACCTTGTGGTTGGCTGACCTTAGCTTCACAAGGATACTATTCTAACTCACTGGCCTTTGGCATCTATGCTCCTCAATAAGATCGTTAGTTGGGCTCGCTACTCTCTTGACGTGCTACCAAGACCACTCTCTTCTCTCTTGTTCACCAGAAAGGGGCCACTGAGGGATAGGAAGCAAGGGGAATGGGGCAAGAAATTGAATTTAAATCAAAAGACTTTCCGGTTTACTTATAACTTTGTCTTGTATAAACAAGACTTCTTTGTCTTTCTCTTACTGAAAGCTAGTTGCTTTGGCTTTATTGCTTTCACTCCAAAGGTGGCGGAAAACTACGAAAAAACCCGGGTCTTTGGTCCAAAGGAGAATAAACCCGAGTAACTGGATGAGGATGTGGAATAAAATGACTCTCCTCCAGTTGCGGAGATTGCAGAGGTTGATTCTGGTCTGGAGCCAACAGACGGATCAGAGGTGAGCAGGGACCCAGCGTTATGGCAATAAACTGACACAACCCTGATGACGATCCAAGGCTCTCGTGCTAAAGGACAGTCAGTAATGGAAGAAAGTTCTAAAGGTAAGACTCCGTCTCTTCCAGAGACCAGAGCCAGTAGAGTGACTTTTGAGAAGCCACCAGAAGAAATGACCAAGCATCTGAGGCCTCTATACATCAGAGCTCACATCGATGGAAAGCCGGTGTCTAGAGTCTTGGTGGACAATGTTTCCGCAGTGAATATACTGCCACTCAGAATGGTAAGGAGGCTGTCCAAGTCCGAGCAAGATTTGATCCCTTCCGAAGTCTCAGTTACCAGCTTTGATGGTGGCGTGTCTCAAACAAAAGGGCTCATTTCGGTGGATCTGACAATGGGTAAGACCACTAAAGTCAGCGCCTTCCTTGTGGTAGATGGAACAGCGGGGCCTGTCTTTTGACCAAATGCAGTGGTGGTCCTTATGAGCACTTCCCTCCCGTACTAACACGAGAGGAATGGAAGTTTTTTGTAAGCGAGAGAGAGCAGCTTACGGGAGATGATGTCTCAAATAAGGGTTCGCTAGCACTGGACTTTCTTCGGGGTCAAGTTGTTAGCGTACAAGTGCCGCGCTAAAGAAGTTGCCATCAGGAGCGGCGTGGGGTTAAAATACCTCGCATCGGAAATGGCGGCAGCAGAGAAGCTGATATACTTGAAGAAGAAAGACTCCGCCAAGTACAAGGCTAACAAGAATGCCCAAGGAAAAGGGGGGCGAGAGAAGGAAAAGTAAGACAGTGGTGACAAGGATGGCTCAGGTCAGTCTTCCACCCATAAGCACCATCAGGAAAAAAAGAAAGGAAGGTAGGGACAAAAGCCACGTGAGCTTCATTCTTTCCTATGCAATGGACCTCACTGGGAAAGGGAATAAAAAAGGCCATCCACTCTCTCACAGAAAAGCTAAGTGAGGAGGAGCCAGATGAGATTAACTTCGTTAACTACCTTTCTTATGAGGAGTCACATTGGGAGATCTAGACAGTTGATCAATGCCATGGCCAAACAAATCTAAACCCAAGTCGGTGAGAAAGGGGCTCATCCACGTTAAAGTGGGAATCAATGGGAAGAAGACTCGGCCATCGTAAACAGGGGTCCTACCCACAACTTTCTCTCAGTAGAGGAGGCAAAGACACTATAGCACCCCAATAATCACAAAGCGAAGTGGGAGCCGGCGACGCACAAGAGCCTTGACATGATCTTGGATCACTAACCCGATCCTTCTTTCATGCAAGACAAAATTTCCTTTGATCGAAGAGCGAGACTCACTGATCAAATGGACCAAGCCGGGTGGGATAGAGCTAGCGACTAGGGCCCAGACCCTTCTATACAAGACCGGCTGAAGGCGCTAAGACTCCTCTTTCGGAGCCAGATTGAGCAATGGCTACAAGTAAGCGTCCGTACTTCTCTACGTAGGCCCAGCGTTTAGAGCTCGATTTCGATCCTTTGAATCTTGGACCCATCACCCGCACTAGCTGGCCTTGCCAAAAACCTTGACTTGAGACTACGAGACTGAGGACTTCATCTCGAAAGAGCGATATCTTCCTCTGGGCGTCCGTCCAGTACTTCTCCAATTAGCATGTCTTAGGCACAACTAAGTAATAATAGACGAGTTGCATTTTCACCTTTCCTATAGGCGATAAAGTCCTCCTCCAACAGAGGTTCCCTTCCACCCTCGCCCACGTAGGCTGCTTTGTCTTTCTTTAGGGAGAGAGGCCCCTACCCTCCTGTGTACAGCTACACCCAATTCCAGTCTGATAGCAGATCAAAGCAGCGAGGAAAAGGGCTAGCCCGCCGCCACCCCGTAAGAAGATAGCTTGCTCGTTCCAAGGTGGAATCACCGGTAGTCCTACTCCGATTGACGACTTGGGCCAATACCTAAAGAACTGGGTCACCCGCACTACCTTTGGCCTTTCCTCTTTGGACTGAATCGCCCAAGGACTGAGAATGAAAAGGATAGCCCTAACCTAACCCCTATTGCAAGAATAGTGCTACTAAGCGAAGAAAGGTACCTCCGCATTGATTGACTAAAGCAGGAAGAGCAGCCCTTCTGACTGAAAGAACGAACCATGACGAATCTGTCTTTGCTCACTCCATGAGATAATCTACTTTGTCTGATTGACTTCATTAGGGGATCCCTTTCATACTTAAGATCTTGATATACTGGCAGTTCAGTTCCTCTAGCATCGGATTGTGGGCATCTTTCTTCTAGTCCCCCTCCTCGTACATTAACAAGGGATGTTGTCCTTCAAAGAGCCAAGTCAGTAGACTTGCCTTCTTTCACAACCGGGTCTGTAACAGCTGATTCTCTTCCTCCAAACAGTAAAGGTATAGCGAAGAAAATAAGAAATCAGGAAAGGCATACTACCACTAATTCAGTCTAATTGGACTAAGGGTCTTAGAACCCCTTCCGGGGGGTAAGGGTCAAGATCAGTGCCTGCTATTCCTACTCCTACTTCTACGCTTCCTTTAGTACATGCCCACGAAAGAAAGAATGGGCAAGAGCCCGGCTATGCGAAATGATTTACTCCCGTCTCTCTATTAAATGATCTTTCCCAGGACTGAAAGTATCGAATGCTCTTACTCTCCAAGGAATAGAAAAAGAGTCTTACCTTTCCCACACGCTCTGGCGAGATAGGATTGATTCCATCTAGAAAGAGAACCTTGGAAATGCCATCTATTTACTCGACTCACTCAAAGCCAGGTCTGGTCTTAAGCCGGACAAGATATTCTTACTGGGCTAGGCGTCATACTAAGTTTACCCGCACATTAGTGAAAGTGGAACTAGACTTTGATCTCTTTTCTTTTCAGATCATATAATAAGATACCTTTCCATATCCTCTAACCCAATCCAACTTAGACACAAAGGGTGCCAGCCACTTATATTATAGGCTTTCTTGGTAAGCTAATCCTCATACTCAGGTTCCCTAGAAGGGGAAACCCAAAAATTCTCGGATCAATAAGAAGTCGTCTTACGTTCTATCAATAAACAACCAAAACGACCAGGAGGATAGAAAGCAGTAGTGGTGCCATTACCTTTACCTTTTCCTTTAGAATCTCCACTCAACTCGATGGGCAGGCTTCCCTCATTGGAACGATCCGATCACCCTATTCTCAAGCTCCTTAAATGAGGAATCTCCCAAAAGGAATTCTGAATAAGTTGATAGCGGTCCTTCTAACTCACTCTTCGGGTTCAGCTAGTCGGGAACAACCAAGAAGAATAGGTATTGATGAGCACCTTTAGTGAGAAGCTTGATAGCCCCTTGTTAGACCTGAGTCTATAGCTTTGGCAGCAACTGATCTATCTCTTTATGCTTTCCTCGGATCAGCTAGTTGAACTGGGCTTGGAGAACACACGTACCCCTCTTTCTTAGGATAGGATGCATGTCCCGAAAGACAGATAGTCTCTTTGATCAGTCCTATAGCCCACCTTCGTCTCAGTGAAACTAGGTCAGGAGAGAACGGCTATTCCTTTTTTCACCCAAGGTAAGATTACAGACGAACAACCGCTTCTCAATTGCTTCAAACCCAGTCCTCAAATCAATCTCATTCAGGGTTGAGCATATTGGGTTGGAAAAGACTTTACCTTCGTTACAAGAGTGAATTGCCTTGAGTTCATACTGGAATCTACAAGGCAGTTTGCTTTGCCTTTCTTTCGAGGTGCAGGAGCCTTTTTTTCAGGTTCCATACTCTCTTTCCGGTGGTCCAGTTACTTTTGCTTGAGTACTTTGTCTTGCTCTTCTGTCTGGCTCTTGTCTGTCTTATATTGCTCTCTCATTTGCTGTTGATGTGGAATAGCATAGCCCCAACACTAAGGTTCTACCTTTGAGGCAAGGGAATCAATCGTATCAGGTTGAATTTCATTTGGCCTGAGGGTACTTTCCCTCGTCATCCGCCGAAAGTCCTCCTTTTCTCTTTGTTGGTTGTGCGAGTGAAGTTTCTTCCCTTCTTGAGTCACGAGTGATGTCAAAGCTCTCGCTTGGCGCATTTCCTTTTGTTGTTGAATCAGAGTCAGGTGTGAGGGTGCTTTGAGTTCCAGTAGTTGCTTACCTTCCGGGCGGACTACGTCTCTCGTCCAGTCGGTCAGTTGTTATCGTAGAGCGTGGGTACGTTCTTTCAGGTTTGTAATCCTTCCCGATCGTCTTTCTTGCTTACGGCATTTCCTTTGCCTTGAGACTGGGAAACCCCTGAAGTGAAGCTAAGGGTTGAAGTCTCTTTTCTTTTTCCGAGCCTTCTTCTTTCACGATCGATGTAAAAGTTGCCCCATGAGTTCGGAATGCCTCGGCTTGAAAGTATATCCCATAGGCCGTCTAGTCCATATAGTACACCCGATCATGAAGTTGAAGATGAAAGTCTTACGTGAGGGCCCTTTACAAGGAAAAATCCCCGCTTTGATAACAGTTTTCCAATTGAGATTCTTTCGGAAATTCTGTATTGAAAGTAGTCCCCTATGGCTTAATCGTGGAAGTTTCAATGCTTTTTTCTTGATCCTTTGTAAGCATAACTACCAATTAGCCTCATGACTACCCTCACTTTAACCCTAAGTCGAAGTGGTCTAAGAGTAGTCGCAGTCTTCCTCCCAGTCTGATATTGTCTTGATTCGTTCATTTGTTAAGTAGAGGGCGTTCATTTTTTTCCTTCTGTAGGCCCATACCCCTCTCCTTTTGTCTGATGATGATAAGTTCCTTTTAGTCCTTCTACCGTTGTAAGCATTAATTAAGTATTCCTGCCAGTCTTCCAATCATATACCCTCTGCATCATATAGGGACATATCCTACTTCAATCCTCAATCACGTAAGCATACCTACCTCAAGACAGGAAGAACGCAACGCCCCCTTTTTCTTTTTTAGAATTGTTCCAGTCTAAGGCCTAATCCTTCCCAAAAGAGGATAATCCTATCATCCTTTCAGTCAGCGCCTTGGCAGCTCTTACGAGTACTCTAGCAGCGGGTATTCCTTCAACAGGAAAGAAAGTAATCGACAGCACTCAAGCTTGATCAAGAAGGGTACCTTTGCAACTGTATAAAGATCTGGCACTGTCTTCTCGAAATCGAAAGGTAAAGGAAGAGGAAAAAAGAAGCTAGAGTGAATACGATACGAGAGGATCGAGACCAACGTACGAGGGGGGGAGAGCTTTCCACACCAAATATGGCTTTTTTAACAAAGATAAGGTCACTTTCATTGTTGAAGACGCCTTTTGAATGCCTCCAACAGCCCAAGGAACGAAAGAAGAAGACTTTCGATGCCACTGGATTGAGCAATAGGGATTGATTGGATAAGAACACGCTTGCATGACTTCCAGGATCACAGGGACTAAGTTGCTCGCATGAATATGAATATAGAGTCATAAAGCCCGGATAGGGGGGCTACTATAATAGCTTTTCCTGATCTCTCCTAAGGCTTACGGGACTGCCTTTCTCTAGAAACGGGAAGAGGCTTGAGAAAGGTAGGCCAAAGCTCGGTATCGATGCTGTAAGAAGGTAGACCATGATACCGGACTCTTCGATGGAAACAGGCTTCCTAACAGCAGGACGTCTCAAAAGCGAGACCAAGTGAAAGTGGGATAGTAAGTCTAACTCCCCCAACTTCAGGATCGTATGAATGGGACTATGACTCCTCCGAGAGAAGCTGATAAAGGGCTAAACCTCGATGGCTCTTTCATCTCTAAGGGAATAAAAGGAAGTCGAACTCTTAGGATCCCACCAGTCCAAGACTATTCATCCCTTGATCGTCTAGAATTCTGAGTGTTCGAGAAGGGTTCATTCCAAGCGAATCAGTACAGTAGCAAGCAGTCTAGTGAGCTGAAGTTTTCAAGGAAGTACACTTAGTTGATAGTAAGTCAAGGAAGTCAAAGAAAAAGAATAGGCTGTCTTCAAAAGAACTTCTTCTTAAAAGAGAATAGGTTGTAGATCTTATATACTTCTTCTCCATCTTCCCTTCAAATGGCATTCTCTTCTCTTCCTCGGTAAAGTCAAAAGTAAGGAAGTCTTAGATGCCACAGAACTCTTAGAAGACTGTGTCATTCTCCTTCGCTTTATGGCTTGCTTTATAGTAGGAGTTGTAGCATTAGTGCTTTAGTCTTATTTTTTTGCATTAGTCTTGAGAGATGCGATGAATACTAAGTAAGGCTAAGCCTAAGGCAAGCTCTTTAAACCATGGGGAAGGGAAGCAGTAGGAGTAGCACGTATCACTCTTCCTAGTCTCTATTCCCTATAGGAGCAATAGACTGCATTAGTGGGTAGCTTTAGTGGCTTGTTTAGCGATTGCGCATTGCCGTGCTTTCTTTAATAAAGAAGGATTTCTTATTGGTTAAGCTCTCTGGTAAGCGAATAAGGTAGTGCTAACTTCTTAGCAAGATGAGAGCAAGCATTAGATGAAGCCGAGTTTGTCCATCTCGCATATTCGAGAACAAATAGCCTTCAGATTGTGGGAATTGAGTTGACTGCCCAGATGTTCGCAAGAGGCAAGAGATGGCCCCTGCTCCTCTCCCTATCGGGGGAGCTGCTACGCTCCTCTTCTGATGCCTTCACGCTCACTCGCTCAGACAAGATGCTGCTAATCATCAAAGCCTGCATTTGTGTCTTCGCTTCTTGCAGGCTAATACTTTTAGATCTTCTCCCTTCTCTTCCATGAGTGTGGCTTTTTCTAAAACTTGTACCTTTCTTGACTCCCCGAAAGGAGCTACCCTTACTGGATTGCGTTAAAGGAGCGTTCGAAGCTTAGCTCGGCATCAATCTGCAACTGACTTCCCACCTTGTTAAAAGTGCTATCATGTCACTACGGATTGGACACGAAGGGGGGCTTATCAAGAGCGAATTCCCTTCTCCTCATTCCCTTGGATTGGACACATTGCATTGGTACCACAGGATACCCCAGATAGTCTTTCAGAGCCTTGCCTGGCCCTTTTCCGCAAGAAAAAGAAGCTTAGCTTGCTTTTCTTTTTAAGGCTTGACTCAGTTCTATACTAGAACGGGGGGAAGATTCTATCTAAGAAAGGGCGGCACTTTTCTTTCTTTTTAGTTGGGTTTGTCCTTTCTTTCCATTCCAATTCAAGGCTGCGGTTGAAGATGCGGGACAAAACAAATTAGATAGAGTCTTTATAGTCTTTAATATGAAGCGGGATGACCACCGGTCTTGGTTAGAGAAATGGAGTTTCTTCCGCGACTCTACTAAGAGTAAGGAAGCTTGACCTATCAAGAAGTTATCCATTTCCATATGCTTAGCACAACAAAATGGGTAATCTTGCTGAAGCTCGGGGAAGAGTAGTTAGGGGTAGGGTAGAACACTTTTTCCAGATAAGAGCGTTCCAGCTTAGAGTTCTGATACTCTTTCCCCCAAAACCAATATAGAGTATCTAGGGACAACTCCAAGCTTGATAGCTGTCATAGGCTTTGGGTTCAACGGATCGAATGATAGGTCCAAAGATAGAGCATACCATACATTTAGTAGGAAAGATAGCTTCATTCGCATTCCTTATCAGACCAGACTCTTGACTTGCTAGGTGCGTGCTAATGGATCGCCCTTCTTGGCCCGGGTAGCCATTCTTCTATGTTATAGTCCTCTGCCTACTCTCGATAGCCTCAGGATATTCACACTTAGCAGCAGCGAGGTACGTAGTCGCTTTAGCGAAGCTTAAGGAGGAGTGTTAACGATGGAAAGGGTGAGGTTACGAAGCATTCTATTCTAAAAGCATTCCAACTCGGTTTTCAAGGTGAAAGAAAGAGCCGTACAGGTACAAGCGTGGCCGCTAAACTCCTCAAGTGCACTTTTAGGGAGGTTTTGAAATACGCTCAACGAAGGCGAGAGGTCTTCAACTGCTCTCCCGATCCCTTTCACCTAACCCTCGGATAGGTTTGAGTTCTGCGGGTAAAAGCGCTACAGGCTCTACTTCATAGGGGTCCCTTCCTTCTGACTCCCATTCCTTATGTCTTGCTTTCAAAGGCCTTTCTTGGCTCTATAAAGCAAAAGCATTTTCCTGATTCTAGCGAAAGTTCCCCGGAAGTTTAGTTGAAGTCGTGACGGCTGAATCAACTGCTGCTCTTTGTGCTGTTCTTGCTGACCTCTTAGACTGAGAAGTAGACTGACTCGGAAGAGCTCATTGCATCGAGGTAGCTTCTACCGAAGCGATTTTTCTATGTGCCAGCACCTATGTGATTCTACTGCGAACCAAACTCCTAAGAACAATCGGGCGGGGGATTCTTGAACAAGAGATTCGTCTTCGTCTTTTGCGAATGAAAGCACTATGTCTCCTGGCCGGGGAAAGGAATTGAATAAGAAGAAGATGATTCTAGTCCTCCTGCTAGTGCACTGTACACTTCATACTTCCTAGAAAAGTTGTAGTAGTCTTTCACTTCCCAAAGAGTCCTTCTGATAATAGACTTCCAAGCCAAACATAACAAAGACGGCAGCTAGCTCGCCAACTAACCACACTCAGCGCTCTGAAAGAACAGCTTATGCCTATGCCATTTGATTCATAAAAGGAAGGTTCGGTTCCGTTTGTTTACCTTCTTACCCCTTCTTTTTCTCATTGAGTGTCCTCCTCTCCTTATCAGTCGACTCAAACCTGTATCGAACTCGGAGATTGAATAGGAAGATAACTCTATGCAGCGACAGAGGCAAGATCTCTATATGTTGATAGATACCCGAGAGACTGAGTCCTTTCCTTAAGGCATGCCCCTACTCAACTTCCTATTGCAAATGCCAAAGCACCAAGAGCGGCAACTCCAAGTTCTTTCATACCCTCAGCTCAGGGAAAAGAGCTAACTGCTGCGGGAGAGGCGACTTCTCTTTCACTTCATTCACGGGAGACCTACCAAATCTGCGCATTTCTATAAGTCATGGTCACATGTCTTGTGAACATTCAACCATCAAGAGTGAAGGTCAAAGGAATGCTTTTCTCACCGGAATTTCTTCTTTTCTTTTTTCTTTGGAACCCGAGCTAATTCTTTTAGATCTTCTCCCTTCTCTGCTTCCTAGCCCAAGGGCGATAGAGACTCTACTTATTGAGTTGCCTTCACTCGGAGTTCTAGTTGATGAAAGACTTTTTTCCTATTCCACTGCAAGGGTACGAAACTACGTAGAAGCAATGTCCGCTAAAATCAGTCTTTCTCCTATATAGGAGACCGCCTTCCCAAACTCAACTTAATCAATGGCACCAACAGCTGAAATAGCATAGGTTTTCCCATTTCTCTTTAGGGGATTCCTCTCTATTCCTTGTGTGGGATGATCCCTTCTAGCCGCCCGTAGCCCTGCCTCCAACCTTGAGCAATTCTTGTGTGACTTATGAATTCCATTTCCTCCACTTAACAGTAGAGTAACTTCCTTCCTCCGTTGCTTCAGAAAAGAGAAGAGCGCCAACGGCAAGAGCTAATTCAGCTAAATCAATGGCACGTGGGAGCCTTCCTAAAAGAAAGAATTGACTGACCTTGCTGCTTAGGACTTTTCTTCTCTAAAGTCTAAAGAGATTTCCCGCTGAGTACTCCCTCGTTAAGGAATGGTCGCTTATTGGTGCTGAGTAGGGTTACTGCAAAGTTTTCGTGTGATCGACTCCCGGGTTTCCTCTTGAAGCGGCGCAGCTCCCAAGTACCATTTGTCTCCAAGCCTATCTCCCACTTCCCATTGTGCGTTTGATTCCATCTCTCAATCGACGGACGATTTCTAAATGCTTTGGACCGGTGAGCGCTATGGACTAACTTCCTTACAGGCGGAGTTAGCAAAGGTACAGACAGTCCGATCTAGCTAGTGAGCAGAAGCGCTAATCACAAAAATAGCTCGTCAGTTAAGCTCTTCAGTGATGTCCCTCTCATCTGTGCTTGCCGCCTTTTCACCACGGTTGGCTGACTCCGGCTTTCCAGTCTTCTCTTTCCTGCGCGCTGGACGGATGCTAGCTCTTCTCTTTGCAAGAAGGTTTGTATGAGAATGAAATTATATTAATAGAGTGAGATTCGTGTGCAGCTGATGAAATAGCTAGGGTTGATGATATAACTCTAACAACGGTTATTGCTAAGACTGGTTTTTCTCTTCCGTCTGTGGGATTTGCCCTTCAAACAAGCCTATGAATAACATCAATGCCATTCATTCGAGGTGATAAGTTAAATTCTATCACATCACTTTGTGGTGTGGTATGCGGCGGAGTTAGTGTACCCGGGAGTTAAGTTTTACCAAGTATGCGATTCTGGGTGACGACATTGTCATCGCAGATCGATTGGTAGCGGTACAATACCGAAAACTCATTGAACAACTTGGTCTATCTATATCTTTAAATAAAACCTTGTTGTCTGAGTCGGGTACCTGTGAGTTCGCTAAGCCTTTCATTCTTCGCTCGGGGGAGAAAGGCGGGAATTCCCCCTAGTAGGAGTAGTAGTCTTGGGCAGAGAACAGCCCTTTGTTATCTCGGCATCTATTACTATTCTTTTTAAGTAAAGAAGGTAAAGGCGTTCTTTCGCTTTCCTGGCGTATGTTGTCTTTTCGGAGCTAGCGAAGCAAGGTAGGAGTTCATACCCGACAAGATCCGAGATCAGAGCCATCAGTCAAGGAACTGATTGCCCTAAGCCGACGGTTTCGAATCCACATGGGAAAGAGCCGGTAGCGCAGGTTCGATTCCTGCTGGATGCACGTTCCACGTGCAGTTCAATATTTATGTGAGAACTTTTTTATTTGTTTACAGATTCTGCCCGTCGAATATTTACTCGCAAGAAGAAAGGTACGCAGTCACTCGTGCGAACTTCCATGTTTACTATTAAAAATAAGATTGATCCTAATCAAATTAGATCTTCCCTAAAGGAAGCTTGCAAGCAAGGCCTTTCTGTCACTTTTAAGAGTAGTGAGCGAGCTAAAGCCAAGTAGAATAGTTGGCTTGGATCAAGAGGGCTCGGTCGAACCAGTTTTCATTCACTTCCTCCTCAGTCAGAGGGAGGGGTGTCACTTTAAGATAAGCTTTTTTCTCTATCGCATGCTGTCTTTCTTTGACACTCTTACCGGTCCCTCTTCTTCGATTGGTTAGGTTCGCTCTTCCTCTCTAGGATGGGTTCTCTCTCATTTTATGCTTTCTTCTCTCTGGCATGGTACCGTACCTCTTCTTCTTTTCACGGTCTCTCCGCAACGGGAAAGAAAGTGTGCCAAGTCTTGCTCTGGCTTGCCCAAAGCATTGAACATACAGAATTAAGGCATTACATTACATACCCAGGCGGAAATGGTACACT